CGAGTGAATAGTGAGTCATTCATATTCTACTTTTTGGATAGCCACATCCAATCAAATTTAACTAGAAAAATAGAAAAACTTAAAAAAAAAAAAACCTTCATAAACAATTTCTTTTAATGAGTCCTTTTTACGTTATTTCGTACTCTATTGTACAATTCCTTTGTTTGTGGGATTATTTTCTCACGAGAGATAATTAAATTCTAGAATGGATTGCTACCTATGACTAGATCTCGGATAAATGGAAATTTTATTGATAAGACCTTTTCAATTGTAGCCAATATCTTATTACGAATAATTCCGACAACTTCAGGAGAAAAGGAGGCATTCACCTATTACAGAGATGGTGCGATTTGATTCTTTTTTCCTTTTTTTGCTCTCAGTGTTAGGAGAAAGACACATTCTTCGGATAGAAAGAAAAAATGGAAAAAAACCTACGCTTGCTGAAGGTGAAGTTTGTGGAAATAAAATAATTAATTCCTTCTGTCGTGTATCCCCGATTAATGCAGCCTCATATGCTTAAATTTTGGATTTATAGTATTAAGCGAAAGGTTATACCTATACTTATGGGTTAGGTCAACTCTACTCCACTAGTACCAATGGGCGGCATGGGGGAAGAAGCACTACGTTTAGGAATCAACAACACGAAAACTTTGTTAAAAAAGATATCCCCCCCTTCCTTATCGGGATCGGGACTAAGAAGAATGGTTGGGACAACAAACATCCATCTCGTTCGTATTTTGGATACCCGTATAACCATCGAAGACTGTTGAAGTGACTAATTCCAGGAAATTAAGCGGCGTTGAGGACAAAGAAATTGTTGGAGTTACCATTTTTTTTATCCAGTACCAACATACTTGATGTTAAGAAAAGATCTTTTACAGAAAGGTTGGCTAGAGATTTATTGTAAAAACACTAGCCCTGCTCAGTTCATAATGAGAATACTGCAATCTTTTTTTTTTATTCTATGTATTTTTATCATTATGCACATAAAGGAGAGGAGGAGCCGTATGAGATGAAAATCTCACGTACGGTTCTGGAACGGAGATTCTTTGAACCGAATGACGACCGTAACGGATGTCGGCTCAATCCGAAGGAAATTATGCGGAAGCTTTACAGAATTATTATGAAGCTATGCGACTGGAAATTGATCCCTATGATCGAAGTTATATACTTTATAACATAGGCCTTATCCACACAAGTAACGGAGAACATACGAAAGCTTTGGAATATTATTTTCGGGCACTAGAACGAAACCCGTTCTTACCACAAGCTTTTAATAATATGGCCGTGATCTGTCATTACGTGCGACTATCTCCACTATAGAAAGAAAAAAGAAAAGAAAGAGCAAATCCGCTAATAAATACTAGAAAAAAAGGATTTCTACATATATATCGTCCAAAACAACGATTTTTATCAGCTGTAGCAAAGAAAAAGAAAGAAACTTCATAGAAGTTGAAATATGAAGAAATCGATATGCCTAGATACCCTTTTTTCTATGGATAAAAGATCTAATTGATAGAGAAAGCACCGTAAAGATCAATTAGCGAGGTTTTGGGCCAATACAAGAAGAACTGCTTACTTATTTATATCATGATAGAAAAGTTAGGAATCCACTTATGTAATAGAGTTGATCCCCTAAAGTTTTGAGCAGCGGTGTAGTATCAGATCCCAAAGATAGTAAGTCTTTTCTTTTTTATGAAGAAAAGTCTTTTTCACGGATTCTATAAAAATTTATATATCATATATGAAAGTATATGATATAGGAAACCGAGATAGTTACCTTTCAGAAAATTATAATGAGAGTGTAAATGCCGATGCTTTATTCTTCTGAAGGTAGGAGAAAAGATAAAACTATAAAGCGGATTCCTTTTTTATTAATCCAAATTCAAGTTTGAAACTCATGTAATTATCCTCTTTTTTTTTGTTAACTCGAGAAAAAAAAAAGAATAGAATAGATCTAATAAAAAAAAATGGGGCACGAAAAGAATTAACTGCTGAGCCGTATGAGGCAGGAAACTCTCAAGTACGGTTCTAAGGGAAGGGAATTTACTCACCTATTCCGACCGCGGAGAACAGGCCATTCGACAGGGAGATTCGGAAATTGCGGAGGCTTGGTTTGATCAAGCCGCTGAGTATTGGAAACAAGCTATAGCCCTTACCCCTGGTAATTATATTGAAGCGCAAAATTGGTTGAAGATCACAGGGCGTTTTGAATAAGAGCACTCTTTTTATTATTCTGTTTATTATTTTATTATAATTTTGATTATTAGTTATTAGTATAGTATTCGATTTTTTTATTTATATTCTAGTTTTAGTTATATATAGTTATAGTTTATAGTATTGTTTATAGTATTATAGTAGTTCTAGTATTATAGTATAGTTAATTAATTTTATAATTTAATTAATTTTTTGTTGTCCCCATCAGTCAAGTCAAATAAAACGGATCATTTCTCTAGGAACAAACAATCAACGAATTTCATTATATCCCTTCTAAGATCGT